GAACTGGTTGTTCGCTGTTCAAGAATTCTTGTTTAGGCAGTTCATACCATCCATACATAGTGTATTGATCTAAGATTTCAATTCTTCCGTGTTTCAGCAGTAGCATATTGTTCCATGAAAAAATTTTGCATGTCATCCGGGAAAAGCCATCTTTTTCTCACCAATGTCTTTTGCATTTGATCCAATAGTGTTCTGTTAGATAGGAACAGATTTGATAAATACTGATAACTCTCGGATAGAGTATTAGAACGGAAAGATCCATTAGAACTATTGGTTCTTCTAAGCCATCTCCGGCGATGATTCAACCCTTCGAAGCGCTTTTCTTGCGTCTCCTCGAAAATCCAGCTTTTTCTCATAGATTTGATTTCGGAAGTAATAAACCACTTTAATATCTCTTCATCTGCATCTGCAAAGAATTCTCGATGTGAAAACATAGAGGCAAGGGCCGGATCTTCGGATAGGACAAAGAATGGATTTCCAGGGTTCCAAATGAATTGGCTTATTCGAAAAAGGACTTGTTCTTTGGAAATTCGAATTCTAGCTCGTGTCAGGTATATACTCTGCAAGAACGCCTCGTAAAACTTATCACCGACTTCATAATTAAACCTGTCAAATTGAGGTTCAAACCCATCGTTATCTTGATCGTCAAGCTTATAATACACACCCCTCTCCTTCTTTTGCTCATCCGCTTCAAGAGGATTAGGATTCGGTTCAACTTCATCTTCATCATAATACGAATCATTCTCTTGATCATTCTCTTCAAGCTCATCCTCTTCATAGTCCGCAAGAACGAACTGGATCTGCTTGGCCCAAAATGAACTGGACCAATAGGGAACTCCCAATTCATTGTCATTGGTCCTTTCGACCCAATCAAATAGAAAGCCCCAAGGGGACCATATTCTAGGAGCCCAAACTATGAAATTGGAGAACACCTTCTGCGGGTTGACTTTTTCCCCCGCTACAAACACCTCCTCCGATTCATAGATAAATTTCTGATCAATCATAGATTGAAATCCATTTTGTATCATATCTGAGGGATTCCTTGGTTCGGGCCGAAGAAGCAATGGCACTCGATCCTTATCAAACTGACTGCAATCTTTTTCTGTCCGTGAGCATCCCTCTAGATCTGTCCGTGAGAATCCCTCTAGAATGCCTTCTATTTCTAATAGGCCATGAACTAGATCAAAATCATTCTCAACGAGTCTACCATAAGCGATCCTATTGTTTTCCTCTGGTTCGGGTGGAGACCAAAGATCTTGAGCGACCGATCCGGCAGAACAATTCAAAAGATAAAGAAGTATCGTTAATTTCTTCGTGCTCATTCCAAGTTCGACGTACGAGCTGTACAAATAAAAATCCCCTTCGTTACAGAATGTCTTCTGCAAATAGATAGATATCGGATCTATGGGGCAATTATTTAGAAGTAAATTTTGTGCGACAGCCCTTCCTATCTGATAGAAAAGGAGCCGAGAATTCTGAACCGGTATTACATGGGCTCGCAAATCCCAAGTTTGTCTATGACGAGCGAATCTAATTGTATTTTCGTCTATAATTGATTTCCCATGTGAAATACTAATCGATAGGGCCTCATTGGTAAGTGCTATAAGATCTTGTGCATTGGAACCCATGGTTATGGCCGCGAATCCATTAGCCTGGAACGCTTTTTTTTCCAAGCGAAATCCCCTAGTATATGAAAGAGTGAAAAAGTGCTTTCGTTGTTGTGGAATAAGAGGCCTTCGTACCTTAATGCACGTATCTAATCTATGCGGAGCTATTAGAGAGGGATCCACGAATTGGGGAAAATGGGTCGAAGCAATAACAAGACTATTTCCAGTGGAAGATCTTTCACAATCCCAGGAGAGAAGGTTCACTAATAGCTCGAGGGAGAAGGAACCCGAATCCCTAAAATGCAGCTCATGAATGTTTGGAATCCATATTATGCAAGGAGAGATTGCTTTTGTTAATTCGATTTGAAGGCTGATATAAAATTGGGCTACGCGCCACACCGTGTCCATCTCCTCAGTTAGCGCATCCATCCTAGTTAGCTGTTCCAGCTCCATATTAATCTTATCGTCATGAGCATCTCTTTCCTCAAAACTATAGATACTAGGATCAAAATCAATATCCATATCGTCAAAAACATGAATATCTTGATTAATAGCCTCAATAGGGTCACGAGCATCAATAAAAATCTCGATCTCATCATCACTGGCATCACTGTCATCATCATCATCAGCAAAACGAAAAACTGTATCCCGGAACTTGTCCAGAAATATCGTAATGAAAGGAAGATAGGAGTTTTTCGTTAGGTATTTGACCAAATAGGATCGTCCAATTCCGATAGAACCTATCACTAAAATACCCCGAGAGGGGGTTACAGCTAAGCGGAGCGAAAAGGGTTGTAGATCAGATGGGACATGAACACTATTAGCCCCAGACGGGGTTTGTGCATAAGTGATTGTCTGATAATGAGCAAGGAATAGCCGTCTTTCTGCTAAAG